TGGGGGTTGGGGATAGAGGGACTTGAACCCTCACGATTTTTAAAGTCGACGGATTTTCCTCTTACTATAAATTTCATTGTTGTCGGTATTGATATTGACATGTAGAACGGGACTCTATCTTTATTCTCGTCCGATTAATCAGTTTTTCAAAAGATTTATCAGACTATGGAGTGAATGATTTGATTAATGAATATTCTATTTGATTCTTTCTTCACCTTGGAATCGATTCTTTTTATTTTTCATATAAATTAAATTGATTTTGCATATAAATAAAAAAAAATACGGGTTCAGGTCGTCTTTTTTGAAATAGTTCTTCATTAGTATACCTATTTATTTTATATAGGTATATCTTGCATCCTTTCCTTTCTGGAGTTTCGATATAAGGATTCCTTTACCAACAGTCAACCCCATTTGTTAGAATAGCTTCCATTGAGTCTCTGCACCTATCCCTTTTTTATTATTCTCGCTTGCTGAACCTTTGTTTATTTTCGTAAAATAATAGGATTTGGCTCAGGATTGCCCATTTTTTATTCCAGGGTTTCTCTGAATTTGAAAGTTATCACTTAGTAGGTTTCCATACCAAGGCTCAATCCAATTAAGTCCGTAGCGTCTACCAATTTCGCCATATCCCCTTTGTTTGTGTCTTGAGATTAGGATCTCATTAGGATGCCCTTCCTTTCCCCTTTCTTTCATTTATTTATTTTCTTTCTTTTTATGCGAAACCTTGAATTTAGTAGATATAGATACTGATTCTTATATCGAAGTTACTTTATTTCTTGTTTGTTTATCTTCTTTCGTCTCTATCGGAGACCCGTATTTATTTGGCCCAATCAGAAAACCAATCAGAAAATATTTTATCATTTCTGTATTCGCAATTCAATATAGATGGATATTCCATAACATATATATGCCCCTCTTACTCTCAGTTTTCTCGGGCAATTTGGTGGAATACTCGAAGGGTCGATTCTTTTTTTTTCGTCTTAGCTTCCGACTTTATGAATGAAAACAAAAGAAAGGAGCCTCTCATTATGATCTGGATTTCATTTCTATGGGTTGCATCTTTTCTTTTTTCTTTCGTTTCATTTTTATTCTTATCCTTTTATTAGACTATCCTATATAACCATAATAAGCTACCTAAAAAAATTAAAATTCAAATTGAATTTATTCATTCTTAATTATTTATTTTATAGTATAATAGCTAGAACTAATTATTCCATTCATTTCTATTTAGAATTCGAAGATAATTAGAATTATTTAGTCTAAAAAACAAAGTTTCATTCTAATTATCTCGACTTATAACGTATCATTTATGTAATGATAATATATATAAATTATAATAATAATATATATAAATGATAAATGCATAAAAAGATTTTCACTCTAATTATCTAATTATTAGATTCTATCAATATTAGATTGTGAATCTATTGAATCTACCATTATTATATTAAATATGTTATATTAAGTTATTAAGTATGGCATTTAAAATTTAGAATTATAGTTGTTTTTCTAAATTCTAGTCTATAATTCATATTAATAATTCATAGTAATTATGCATAACTAATAGATAGTTAATAGATAAGATCGTAATAGTTTGCCGAATTCCTATGATAGAAAATTTCTATTATTTTTTTTTGAGTTTGAGCCCGCTTAGCTCAGAGGTTAGAGCATCGCATTTGTAATGCGATGGTCATCGGTTCGATTCCGATAGCCGGCTTTCCCTATTTGTTTGCTTTTTTACTTTTTTACATGATTGATAATGTTTTTTGAAATCAAAGAACATTGAAAAAGCTTTTTCCCCTTTTCTTTCTAAAAATTGGAGGAGTTAGATCTTTGCAGAATAAATCAAGAAAAAAAGCAGAATAAATAAAGAAAAAAAGAAAAAAAAAAAACTTTTTTTTGTTTTGGTTTAATTTATTTATATATTTAATATATATATTTAATATTTATTTAATATATATATTTAATATTTCATTTATTTATTATATATATATTTTATTAGATATATAATATATATTTTATTAGATATATATTTTATTAGATATATATTTTATTTTATTAGATATATATTTTATTTTATTTATATTTTATTTTAATTTCTATTTTTTTTTTTTATTTCTATTTTTTATATTTTTATATTTTATTTTATATTCTATAGAATTTTATATTCTATATATTTAATTTTATATTAAATATTCTATTTAATTTTATATTCTATATTCTATTTATATTTTTTATATTTTATATTCTTATTTTTTATATTTTATATTCTATTTTAATTTCTATTTTTATATTCTATTTTAATTTCTATTTTTGTATTTTGTATACATTATATACAAATATATACAAATATACAAATATATACAAAAATATACAAATATATACAAAAAAGTATGGATATTGATCCAATTCATCTCATTAATATTTGTAGTACAATCTTTCAGTCGATTTCGCTTCATTTAGTTCAGTTTTAATTTAGGTTTATGAAATTTCAATAAAA